AATCAAAGTATATTTACCAACGAATCACGAAATGCTATGGTTCTTACATATGATTTTATAACATGATTTCTTAATTTATTCAGAAGTAATTCGCGAGATCATGCACCTTTCGTTACTAGTTATACCGAAAGGGATGCAGCTGGTTGAATCCAGTCTATTCTTGAAATAAACAACTCGCACACACTCCCTTTCCAAAAAAGATCAATACACCAATCACTACACTTAGATTTATTGGATTTGTTGCTAAAATATCGGTATTAAATCCGAAACTTCCGGCAGATGGCCAGTGACCCAGGGAAACGAAAGAATCGGTTACATTTTTCATACGATCTCCTCTTATAGATAGACTATCGAACATCATTTTTTGTTGTATTACTTAACTTAGTTTATAAATCCAAAATCGATTTTTAATTTATTCCATTTCACAATGTATTTTCTTTTTCAATTGAGATTCCCAATAAGAATAAGACTTATTCTAATAGGAGTCGGTACCAGGTTTTCGTGTAAATTGCGCAATACCTCGTTTGTTGCGCAATTTCCTAAAAAGCTTTCGTTGGACTAAGAAGGGGAAGGAAGAAAGTGAGTCGGTAACACTAATTCCTCATCCCCAAATCAGACCTTCCCCCGGGTTTCTCAACGAATAAGTAATTGTAGGAGCGAAATTTTGGTATAATGCGAAAAGGCAAGCGTCAAGTCCAAAGAAATAAAAAAATGCGCATTTTTTTATTTTTCGGATTAGGATTAAACAAAAGGGTTCGCAAATAAAAGAGCTAATGCTACAACCAATCCATAAATCGTTAACGCTTCCATAAAAGCCAAACTAAGCAATAAAGTACCTCGTATTTTACCCTCCGCTTCTGGCTGTCTCGCAATACCTTCTACAGCTTGACCTGCAGCAGTACCTTGACCAACTCCCGGTCCAATAGAAGCAAGCCCTACAGCCAATCCAGCAGCAATAACGGACGCGGCAGAAATAAGTGGATTCATGATAAGTTCCTCGCACAAAAAAAAGAAATGGTTAATGATACAATCAACGAAAAAATTATGACTTAATTATTCCATCGACTAAGATTCAGCCAGTCGAAGTCAGTAAGAACTCCGAATTGAAATAAAAAAATTCCATCCAATCATAAGAACGGCTTTTTCCTTTTTAGTTCCTATTTGTTGAGTCTTTCCTGAATCTCTACAACTTTAGTTTCTCATTTCCTTCTTTCTAACCATTTAAAAAATTCTTCGACCCTTTCTTGATTTTCTTTGTTTATTCATTCATAGTCATAAATAAACGAAAAAAACATAAAAAAGGACTTCTACGGATACCCCCATCTAAATTAAAGTAGGGCTTAATCTTAATATTAGTTCATATATTTATATAGAACTAGTTAATATCCAATATACATGTCTTTCTTCCATACCGTAAACCCGGTATTCTACCTGAAATTCAAATGGATTCTCGAATCTTTCTTTGAATTGAAACATCGACAAGAGGTGACTTCTAGCCACTCGAATACCTAGTTTGGCCTTCCTATATTAACCAACTTCCCCCTCTAATATCCCTTTTCTCTTACTATAGAACATACTTGTATGTTCCCTAAGTATATTATCTTGAAATTGATAAAAAAAAGACTCTTTCGAAAATGAATTAATGATGACCCTCCATCGACTCGCCTATATAAGCTGCGGCTAAAGTTGCAAAAATAAGAGCCTGAATACCACTTGTAAATAATCCAAGAAACATGACTGGTATAGGAACTACTAAAGGTACTAAAGAAACAAGAACAACAACGACTAATTCATCGGCTAATATATTTCCGAAAAGTCGAAAACTAAGGGATAGAGGTTTTGTGAAATCTTCTAAGATGTTAATGGGTAAAAGAATGGGAGTTGGTTGAATGTATTTACTAAAATAACCCAATCCTTTTTTTGTAAGACCTGCGTAGAAATATGCCACTGACGTGAGTAAAGCTAAAGCGACAGTCGTATTTATATCGTTCGTAGGTGCGGCTAATTCTCCATGAGGTAACTGTATGATTTTCCAAGGTAAAAGAGCCCCCGACCAATTAGAAACAAAAATAAATAGAAACATAGTCCCGATAAAGGGAACCCAAGGACGATATTCTTCGCCAATCTGAGTTTTGCTCACGTCTCGAATGAATTCAAGGACATATTCAAAAAAATTCTGACCGTCAGTCGGAATGGTTTGTGGGTTTCGAACGGCTATGGCGGCTGAGCTTAATAAGATAGCAATTACAACCCAAGAAGTAATAAGTACTTGGCCGTGGACTTGAAAACCACCTATTTGCCAATAGAAATGTTGGCCGACTTCCACACCGGATATTTCATATAATCCCTTTAGTGTATTGATTGAACATGATAGAACATTCATATTGTCCTCTGACAGAAATATAACCTTAAAAAAAAATATTATTTTGATTCAACCATTGCTTTTTCAACCTGTCTACTTCAATCGTATATAATACCAACAAATCACATCATATCCCCAGTTATTTTTATATCTTTTTTGATATTCAGGAATCTTAACCGATTCTACTCTATTAATATTAATTAATTCGAATTCAATTATCAACAAAATTAATTATAGAGTTCACTAAAGTCATTTTTTTATTATGAATCAAGGATTGCTTATACAACTCGAACGGCCTTCACAAATTGCGAATACTAATTTGGTGAGAATTAATCGAATTGAAGCTATAGCGTCATCGTTCGCCGGAATCGAAATATCTGCAAGATCGGGGTCACAATTTGTATCGATTAAACAAATCGTTGGAATTCCCAAAGTAATACATTCTCGAAGGGCTGTATATTCTTCTTGCTGATCAACGATGATTACAATATCCGGTAACCCTGTCATATATTTAATCCCACCCAGATATGTTTGCAAGTGAGATAATTGTCTCTTCAACATGGCTGCATCTCTCTTCGGAAGACAGGCCAGTCGTCCCGCCTTTTGTTCCATTCTCAAGTCTCTGAACTTATGAAGTCGCGTTTCTGTGGTGGACCAATTCGTTAACATACCCCCAAGCCATTTTTTATTAACATAATGACACCGAGCCCTTATTGCAGCCCATGCTACTGAATCAGCTGCTTTATTTTTTGTCCCAACAATTAAAAATTGTTTTCCTTTACTTGCTGCATCAAAAACCAAATCACAAGCTTCTGATAAAAAACGAGCAGTTCTAGTAAGATTTATAATATGAATACCTTTACGTTTCGCAGAAATAAAAGGTGACATTCTCGGATTCCATTTCCTAGTACCATGGCCAAAATGAACTCCCGCTTCCATCATCTCTTCCAAATTAATGTTCCAATATCTTCTTGTCATTTCTCCTCACACTTTCTCTTTTTTTTAAGAGATGAGGTATCCCGAAAAAATCATTGTTCCGACGGAACCTTTTCTTCAACGGCGAGTTGGCTATTGATACACAATCCAAACCATTAATTCCTTTCTATTCCTTATTCTCTTTTTTTTAAGAAAATGCCCGTAAGAAATACAGAACAGATAAATAGAAGGACTCCGTTCTTAAATTACTTAAAACTAAACTAGGGTTTTGCTGTATCATTGATTTTTTTTGAAAAACAAGAATTAAAGAATTCTCTGTGGTAAAACAAAATATCGTTCATTTCCCCCTTGAATAAATTCTTCTTTTTCTTTTTTTTCACGGAAATGCTCTTATGTTGGCTTGAACAATGGACTAACCCTTTGAATCCGGTACCAACGGGTATCATTCCTCCCAGAACCACGTTTTCTTTTAGGCCTTTCAACCAATCAATACGGCCCCGGAGAGCCGCTTTTGCTAAAACTCGAGCAGTTTCTTGAAAACTCGCTTCGGATATAAAACTTTGAGTATTCAAAGAAGCTCTCGTTATTCCCAATAAGACGGCTCGGTAAGGGATCACTTCTTCCAAAGCGCGCCCTGCTCGTTCCGCCCGCAATAATCCAATTAGCTCTCCTGGTAAAAAAATATTAGACATTCCATCTTCTGAAACCAAGACTTTTGATGTTATTTGACGTACAATAATTTCTATATGTCTATTATGGATCTGTACTCCTTGGGATCGATAAACCTTTTGGATCTTATTAACCAAAGAGATACGACTTTGCACTATAGTTAGCTCGGCACCAACCAAGAATCCCCAAGGAAGTCCAAGAATTCCTGTTATACGTTCATTCCAAGCATCAATCCTCCTTTCTAGATTCATCGATATTGACTCAAGCGAACGAACTTCTAAGACTTGTTCCACCTTTGGAAGGCCTTGCGTTATATCACCAGACCTCGATTTTTCATATATAAATGTAACTAATGTATCTCCTTCATAAACGATTTCCCCATAATGGCCATGAACAGTTGCTCCTGGGGTGGTCAAATAGGGCTTAGCTGCTCTTATTACTACAGAATCAACTTGAACAATTAGAACTTGACCCGCCTTTAAGTGTGGCCCATTTTTGGCTATACATACATTTTCACAAAGAAATTGTCCAAGACGGATTTTTGCGGAAGTCTCTTCATAATAGTTGTGATGCCGACAATACCAATTCAATTTGAACGAATTCAAAATAATGTTACTTACTGGGTCGGGATTATAAATCTTCCTATTTTCATCGATGAAATAATATTTCATTACCCCAAAAGTTTGTTTTAAATTGTCAAGTTGCAAATAGTTAGTTACCAAGATCTTATTTTGAGTTATTAAACGGTAAAATGAATAAAAATTCACAATTTTAAGGGATGTTCCAAAAGGGCCCGACGAATTCGTAATTGGAATTAGAGAATCGAGTTCTTTGTAATATTTTAGACCCTTGAATGGGCCCGTTCGAAAACAATTGGCTGATGATAAAATGATAAAAGATTGGAATTCCTTCGTTCTATTCAACAACGTACGAACAGTTTCATTATTTTGGCTAAAAGATTGTTTAAGTCTTGCTTTTGAATAAATGTAAATGGAATAAAATGGATTCATACGATCTGATTCATTATCAGAAA